AATCCAATCACGCCCTGTAGGATTTGAACCTACGACATCGGGTTTTGGAGACCCACGTTCTACCGAACTGAACTAAGAGCGCTTTATTATCACAATAAATATTTTGTGACCTAACTCATCTTGGATATATATACTATCATAAATAAGAAAATTAAAGATTGATTATGTATATCCAATGTTAATCAATCTCAATTGACCCCTCGTTACTGTTCATAAGATAAGTAATAGGTAGGGATGACAGGATTTGAACCCGTGACATTTTGTACCCAAAACAAACGCGCTACCGAGCTGCGCTACATCCCTTTCAATTAGCCTACAGTGTCATTGTAGAGAATCCTTGTCTTGTTTTCCACATCTTTATTTCTTTCATTGATATACCAAATTATCTTGTCATTTCTTAATTTTTTTTAGTCTCATATCATTATAACATATAATAATAGACTTATATTATATACGTACTAAAGAAATATGAAACCAAAAAAATGAATATTTTTTGGGAATTCTCAGACAAAAAGGGACGTATTTTTTTTTGTTTTACGAAAAGGAATATCTACTGAATCGTTGTACATTTCAATTTGCATTAGGAATTCTGCGTATAAATCCAAGTGTCAGTCATTAACTACATATACACATCTGGTCATATATGTATTACCATTATGTATTACAAATTGTAATAAAATTACAATAACAAATAACAAAGAAGGAGGATTTTAAATGCGAAATCTAAAAACATACCTTTCCGTGGCACCGGTAGTAAGTACTCTATGGTTTGGGTCTTTAGCGGGTTTATTGATAGAGATCAATCGTTTATTTCCGGATGCGTTGATATTCCCTTTTTTTTCATTATAGTAATTGAGATGGGAAGGGATGAAGAAAATTAGAGATACAATCAAATATCTGTGACTAATCCATCCCCTTCTCTTCTTTTTTTTATAATTAAAATAAATTAGAAAAGAAAAAGAATAAAAGCGGGTTCACCCTAGTCAAACTAAGAACTCGGGTTTCCAGGCGAAAAATTAAATTAATTAATAATAGAGTGAGAAAGAAAATGGAATAGCTGTGGCATGGCAACAATATCATACAAGATAATTCAATGAAAAAGAAAAATTAAATACTTTACAGCGATTCTAAATTAGAAATATATAGTTAGAAATCATTATATTACTTATTATTACTATATTGATAGATTGCAACGAAATCTTTCATAATTGGATTTCGAGTTAGCAACTTCTATTTTTTTTTTACTTCCTTTCTTCTTCTTCGTTTCGGATCGGAAAATAGAAAAATAGAAGAGTTGAGTCAATCAAAAATCCAAAGGGGGTTCATGGCCAAGGGTAAAGATGCCCGAGTAACGATTATTTTGGAATGTACCAGTTGTCTTCGAAACCGCGTTAATAAGGAATCAAGGGGCATTTCCCGATATATTACTCAAAAAAATCGACATAATACGCCTAGTCGATTGGAATTGAGAAAATTCTGTCCCTCTTGTTACAAACATACGATTCACGGGGAGCTAAAGAAATAGATCGAACCGATCGCTCGCGTGTCCGCCTTCCATTCCAAGGAAGACGAAAAACGACATATTATATATAACAGATCATATATTTATTTAAATATAAACAAAACAAAGCAATCCTATTTTTTAATTCGAAATCATTTTTGATCCGATCAAAATAGCATTAGGATTTTCGGGACAAGGAATAAAAAAACCATGGATAAATCCAAGCGACTCTTTCTTAAATCTAAGCGATCTTTTCGTAGGCGTTTGCCCCCGATACAATCGGGGGATCGAATTGATTATAGAAACATGAGTTTAATTAGTCGATTTATTAGTGAACAAGGAAAGATATTATCTAGACGGGTGAATAGATTGACCTTAAAACAACAACGATTAATTACTATTGCTATAAAACAAGCTCGTATTTTATGTTTGTTACCCTTTCTTAATAATGAGAAACAGTTTGAAAGAAGCGAGTCGACTCCTAGAACTACTGGTCTTAGAATTAAAAATAAATAGGCTTGCTCTTCTTCAATTGAATCAAAATAAAATTCCAATCCGAATTCAAATGCAAATTGACGGTTTGTTCAAAAAATCTGAAAATTCAAATTTTATTGTTGTGTCGTAAGAAAAAAAAGAATTGGGGAAGAAGAATAAATCTTTTTTTATTGACCGTGTTTGTTCGTTGTGATGACTTTATCATATCCTATTTTATTATACTAATTTCTACTCTACTTTCCCAAGTTCATTTGTCAAGGAACTCCATTTAAAACATTTCATTTCTTTCAATCTCCTTATCTTATTTTAAGATCTCATTGGAAATCATATAAAGACAATTCCTATTTAATATAGCTATTTGTGCAAGTATTTTACGATTAAGAAGCAACTGCCTCTTGTACAGATGGTGTATTAATGTACTATAACTGTAGTATACTTTATTGGCTCGAATTACTGCATTTATCCGAGTGATCCACAAACGACGAAAATCTCTCTTTTGCCTACCTCTATCCTGATGAGCCGAAACCAAAGCTCTTATTTTCTGTTGAGTAATAGTTCGAGTAAGTCTTGAACGAGCCCCTTGAAAGCTTGATGCAAATAAACGAATTTTGGTTCTACGTCTTCGAGCTATATATCCTCGTTTAATTCTAGTCATTGAATAAATGAAACTTTGATGAATAACTAATTGATTTCTTTTCTTTCAGTTATTTCCTTTCCCTTTCCTAGTCTATTAATAACAAAACGGATTCTTCCAATGTATAAAATAAAAATTCCAATGGCTTTTGCTACTATAACCTTCCCGACCACGATTTTTTCTTTTTTTTTTTTCTAGGCTTCTCGCCTCGAAATAAGAAATTGTATTGATACTAGGTATCAAAAAAACATAGTAAATTAAAGTAAATAAAAAGTAGTAAATAGAAATAGGTATGTATATAGTGGGTTCCATCGTTTCTATGGTTACGTCTTAAACGGTGAGGTCCTCTCTATACACCGGAGCCTCTTCCCTCATTTAATTAATGTTAACTTGTACAGTTCACACTCTTTGGCTCTACCCATAATTATCCAGTAATAGGTCTTTCACAACGAGACTCACCTATACAGTAACGGTATTTAATTATGAAGATTAGCTGAGTAGCTGACCCTGTTAGTCCGTTCTTGCAAGAGTCAGGGCATAATCTTTCTGCTCTTTAAATAGGATTTCCCTGCTTAATGAATACCATTTGCTACCAATGGGGAATTCTTTCTCATCTTAAATTAAAAGTGGAAGTGATTGGATTTGTACCAATGGCAACCATAAATTAATTTGATACCACAATAGAAGGGTATGATAGATCTTTTTTAGATTTTTAGCTATTTTCATTTTTCGTATAGTGAATGGTGGTCTTCCATTCTATCCTATTCACTGGTACTGATCATTTATACTGGATCAATTGTTTTTGGCCTAGTCCATGATCTGAACGAGTCGCACATACACCCTAGTACATGTTCCTCGTCGCTGAGGACATCCCCGAAGAGCGGGGGATTTCGTGACATTTTTGATTGGCTGTCTTGTGTTTCTAATAAGTTGTTTAATAGTTGGCATGTTGAATCATACACATAATGGGCTGGTTTAGATCGATCCTAACCAAATAATTATGAATAATTTTTATATTAATGGATTCATAGAATATTGTATTAAATCTGGTACGAAGATAAAATCTTAAATTGTATATTTGCGTGAAATCCTTCTTATTTTTTATTCAACCGCTACAAGATCAACAAGTCCGTGAGCTTGGGCTTCTGTTGCTGACATAAAAACATCTCTTTCCATGTCTTCGGAAATAACCCATAAGGATTTGCCCGTTCTTTGTACATAAACCCTTGTGATGGTTTCGCGCAGCTTCAGTAGTTCTTCCGCTTCCAGGATAAATTCTCCCGTCTGTGCCTCATAAAAAGAACTAGCAGGTTGATGGATCATTACCCTGATCTGATGATATAATAAATAATTATTCTATCTCGCATGATGAAAGGCGAAAAGATAAAGAATAATATAATAAGAAAAAAAAGATAGAATTGAACAACCGTACAGGCATCTTTTGCACATTGCATACGGCTCTACAATGGAATTCACTTTTATACCTATACCTTTTTTTTACCTTACATTGAATAAATAGAATATATATAAATAATATAGGGTCTATCATATTCACATAGGTAAATGATCCAACAACCGCCCTTCCTTTTGAAGTAGTTAAAGATATACTATGATGGTTCCGTTGCTTTATATATTAATTTCGTCTGTTATTTAGCAATCCCAAAGTTTCTTTTTTTTTTCAAATAAAAATAAGTAAAAAAAGAAATTTTATTTTCTTATTCTTTAATAAAAATAATATATATTAGTTTTTCGGTGTGAAAACAAAAAAAGTTTGTGACGCTGAAATGGGTCTCCTGATATATCAGATAAAATAGGAAATACCCTTTATCTCATACTACTCTTTCGATACATAATGGAATGGAACGATTTTGAAAAAAAAAAAAAATTCTCGTATCGAATTCGAAGTGCCATGCTATTATTACTTAATATTCATATATCGCGAAGGCATAGTTTTCTTTTTTCTCTCAAATCAAATAAAAAATTCATTGGCGCCAAGCGTGAGGGAATGCTAGACGTTTGGTAATTTCTCCTCCGACCAGAATAAAAGATCCCATTGAAGCGGCTAATCCCATGCATATTGTTTGTACGTCTGGTTGCACAAATTGCATAGTATCATAAATACCTAATCCAGGTATTACCCATCCGCCGGGAGAGTTTATAAACAAATAGAGATCCTTAGTATCATCCTCTATACTGAGAAATACCATAAGACCAATAAGTTGATTCGAGATCTCGCTATCAACCTCTTGGCCTAAAAAAAGTAATCTTTCTCGATAAAGTCGGTTGATTAGGATAAAATTGTATCCCTTCGGAACCGTACATGCATCTTTTGATGCATACAGTTCAACACAAATCGCGAAAAAAACAAGAATCAATGTGTAGATTCTTTTTTTTTTTCTTTTGTCATAGCAAGCTCTGTCTAACTTGTAACAAAGGGGCTTTTTCTTTCATTTAAAAAAAGATGAGTTTTGGCCTTTTTCTATTTATATAGAAATAGAATTTCTATATATAAATGGAAATAAAAAAATTCACTAAACTTATCGGAGTAACTTCTCATTGATGTATTGTTTAATCGGAATCCAATCCAAATCACGATGTAATTTTCTTGTTCCTGAATGGTCTTCTTGAATTCTTTTAGGTTTATGCTCTACTCCGAGTAAAGATCGGACCGATTTTTATTTGCATATATAAGACAAATGATCCAATACTACGTCTTTTTGCTACGACTTCTTTATTTTTCAATTAATTTCATATCTCCCGCCAAATATTAAATATTCAATGCATTCATCATATTACTCGATTTATTAACAGTTTTAGATCACTTCTATTTATATTATATTAGAGATTATAAAAGAGATTATAAATCGAATATTATATAAATAAATTATAAATAGAATATGATATTAATGATATGATATTAATGATATTAAGTAGAAATCATAGATATCTATTGGTTTTTTTTTCTAAACGGAGCCTGGATACTTCATTTTATTATTTGAACTAAGCCAACCATAAATTATTCTAATTGCTAATATTAATCTGTATACCCCCCTAAAAATAGATTTAATTGTACTTCATTGCATTTCACGCTCCAAATTTTGTATGATTCAATCAATCTTTGTTGGGCGAAAGAGAGGATATCTCAATCGGGAAAGAGAACGGGGAAATACCATATGACCCAATATATCTGACAAGTCGCACTATACGTCAACCCACGATGCATCTTCGTCTCCAGGACTTCGAAAAGGTACTTTTGGAACACCAATAGGCATTAAATGAAAGAAAGATTAAGTACTATATCTCACTTTGATGTGAAAGCGTAAAAATAGGTTTATTGTCTTAATAATATCTTATCTTTTATCATATTTTATCCATAGATTGAATAAGTTCATAAAAAAGGAAGACAGAATCAATAAAATAAAATTCTTACAAGTGGATCCTTTGGATGATGAACAAATATAGATGCAGTTACTCATATAAAATGCTATCAACGACCTACCATTGCGTATTGGTACTTATCGGGTGTAGAATAAATCTGCTTCTTTTTGTTCCTACGAACAAAATTGTTCCATTATTATTGAAAGACTTTCTTACTAAAAGAATAGAACAAATAGTAATCCTTTCCCCGAGATAATCCACTAAAAAAGTAAGAACCATAGTCTATTTTACAATGCAATAAAGTTACATAGCGTATATTTTTGATTGATAAAGGGGTATTTCCATGGGTTTGCCTTGGTATCGTGTTCATACGGTCGTATTGAACGATCCCGGTCGTTTGATTTCTGTCCATATAATGCATACAGCTCTGGTTGCTGGTTGGGCCGGTTCGATGGCTCTATATGAATTAGCTGTTTTTGATCCCTCTGACCCTGTTCTTGATCCAATGTGGAGACAGGGTATGTTCGTTATACCCTTCATGACTCGTTTAGGAATAACCAATTCATGGGGGGGTTGGAGTATTACCGGGGGGACTATAACGAATCCGGGTATTTGGAGTTACGAAGGTGTGGCTGGTGCACATATTGTGTTTTCTGGCTTGTGCTTTTTGGCAGCTATCTGGCATTGGGTGTATTGGGATCTAGAAATATTTTGTGATGAACGTACAGGCAAACCCTCTTTGGATTTGCCCAAGATCTTTGGAATTCATTTATTTCTCTCAGGAGTGGCGTGCTTTGGTTTTGGCGCATTTCATGTAACAGGATTGTATGGTCCTGGAATATGGGTATCCGATCCTTATGGACTAACGGGAAGGGTACAAGCTGTAAATCCAGCATGGGGTGTGGAAGGTTTTGATCCTTTTGTTCCGGGAGGAATAGCCTCTCATCATATTGCAGCAGGAACCTTGGGCATATTGGCGGGTCTATTCCATCTTAGTGTCCGTCCGCCCCAACGTCTATACAAAGGATTACGTATGGGAAATATTGAAACCGTCCTTTCCAGTAGTATCGCTGCGGTCTTTTTTGCAGCTTTTGTAGTTGCTGGAACTATGTGGTATGGCTCGGCAACTACCCCCATTGAATTATTTGGTCCCACCCGTTATCAATGGGATCAAGGATACTTCCAACAAGAAATATATCGAAGAGTTAGTGCTGGGCTAGCCGAAAATAAAAGTTTATCTGAAGCTTGGTCTAAAATTCCTGAAAAATTAGCCTTTTATGATTACATTGGCAATAATCCGGCAAAAGGGGGATTATTTAGAGCGGGCTCAATGGACAACGGGGATGGAATAGCTGTTGGTTGGTTAGGACACCCGATCTTTAGAGATAAAGAAGGGCGTGAACTTTATGTACGTCGTATGCCTACTTTTTTTGAAACATTTCCGGTTGTTTTGGTAGACGGAGACGGAATTGTTAGAGCCGATGTCCCTTTTAGAAGGGCAGAATCGAAATATAGTGTCGAACAAGTAGGTGTAACTGTTGAGTTCTATGGCGGTGAACTCAATGGAGTCAGTTATAGTGATCCAGCTACTGTGAAAAAATATGCTAGACGTGCTCAATTGGGTGAAATTTTTGAATTAGATCGTGCGACTTTGAAATCCGATGGTGTTTTTCGTAGCAGTCCGAGGGGTTGGTTTACTTTTGGACATGCTTCGTTTGCTCTGCTCTTCTTCTTTGGACACATTTGGCATGGTGCTAGAACCCTGTTCAGGGATGTTTTTGCTGGTATTGACCCGGATTTGGATGCTCAAGTGGAATTTGGAGCATTCCAAAAACTTGGAGATCCAACTACAAGAAGACAAGTAGTCTGATACAATATTGTTTTGTTATTTTTTGTCTTTAGTTTTGTGATTTAATATAGGCTACCGGATAAATCTTGATTTCAATCGCTGTCTTTTCTTTGACTCTTGCCTTGTTCTTTCTTTTCTTTATCCGGGAGACGATCTCAAATGAACAGGTATGGAAGCTATAATTGTAAACCACGATCAAATCTATGGAAGCATTGGTTTATACATTCCTCTTAGTATCAACTCTGGGAATAATTTTTTTCGCTATCTTTTTTCGAGAACCGCCTAAAGTTCCAACTAAAAAGATGAAATGATTTTTCATTATCTCAATTGAAAGTAATGAGCCTCCCAATATTGAATATTGGGAGGCTCATTACTTCAACTAGTCTCCGTGTTCCTCGAATGGATCTCTTAGTTGTTGAGAGGGTTGCCCAAAAGCAGTATATAAGGCATACCCAGTAAAACTTACAAGTAAACCAGATATAAAGATGGCAACGAGCGTTGCTGTTTCCATTATTATATAGTTTGAAGACCACAATGGATCTATGCTAAGATCATTTATTTACAACGGAATGGTATACAAAGTCAACAGATCTCAATGAATATAAAATAGGATTTATGGCTACACAAACCGTTGAGGGTAGTTCTAGATCTGGTTCAAGACGAACTAGTGTAGGGAATTTATTGAAACCCTTGAATTCAGAATATGGTAAAGTAGCTCCTGGGTGGGGAACTACTCCTTTGATGGGTATCGCAATGGCTCTATTTGCGATATTCCTATCTATTATTTTGGAGATTTATAATTCTTCTATTTTACTGGACGGAATTTCAATGAATTAGATTCACAAGAACTATTACCTAGCTTTTCAATACAAAGTGAAGCATTTAGGTCTCTGATTTTTATCCCATTTTATTTTGGTAGTTCGACCGTGAAATTTCTTTGTTTCTGTATTTCCGGAATATGAGTGTGCGACTTGGTGTATTATAATTGATCCTATGGATAGTACAGAGAATAGGTCTGTCATCTTGCTAGAGATGGTTTTACTTCGTGGGATATTCTCATTGTATGCTATTATCTGAAGCACGGAATATGTAAAATAGATTACTTACATAGTATTAGAACTATGATTCATACTTAATATTCAGACCTCGTGGCCGGACTTTCCATTTTTTTTTTTCAAAGAGTTAGACTTAGAAGTTATAAATTGAAATATTTTTATTCTTTCAAATTCCCATTTATGCTTATTTTGATCAAAGTCTAAAGGTTTCTTTAGATTTTTAGTCATTATGTCTATTCATTGAATAAGTGATGATCCAACAGTTCTTACTCAAGGAATTTTTGGACTTAGTTTGACAAGGTTTTATTGACTCATCCTGGTTCTAGTATGAATCTGAGGTTTTAATTGATTCATAGGGTCTTAACAAGAGAATTCCTATCAATAATAAAGAAAACAGTAGTAAAGTCTCATTACACACAAAAAAAAATAACAAAACAATAAAGAAAATAGGTAAATAGAAGATTCAAGAGGCCCCATCAACATATGGATGAATGAGCTGACTTGATATTTTGGCATTATAACCACAATAAAGAGCTTTCGGATTTTTATTCTTTCCTCTCTTCATAAAAGAGTGCATCATACAATTAGGAAGTTTCGAACACATATCCGATAGAACTTGTATTTGGGTCTTTATGTTTGAGCCGTACGAGATGAAATTCTCATATACGGTTCTCAGAGGGGGAGTACCAGTACCTCAGTTTACCTATCTCAATAAAATCTATGATTGGTTCGAAGAACGTCTTGAGATTCAGGCAATTGCGGATGATATAACTAGTAAATATGTTCCTCCTCATGTCAACATATTTTATTGTCTAGGAGGAATTACGCTTACTTGTTTTTTAGTACAAGTAGCTACAGGGTTTGCTATGACTTTTTATTATCGTCCGACCGTTACGGAGGCTTTTGCTTCTGTTCAATATATAATGACTGAAACTAACTTTGGTTGGTTAATCCGATCAGTTCATCGATGGTCGGCAAGTATGATGGTACTAATGATGATTCTTCACGTATTTCGTGTGTATCTCACTGGTGGCTTTAAAAAACCTCGCGAATTGACTTGGGTTACTGGTGTGGTTTTGGCTGTATTG